CTAAGGTCAATTTTTCTATGATAACCTTGTAGACTGAAAGGCCCTATTCCCTCCCCTCCCCTAGCGGAAAGACTGACTTTACCGAAAAGTCTGATCGCATTTCACGGTCTTAGATCTCCTAGTAGCAAGATTCAAAGATAGATAAGAGGAAGAAAGTGAATCTGCCCTTGCTAATCTCTAGAGAAAGCTGAGACAAAGATCACTCCTAAAAGCAGCCGTTCTCTTATATACGATACCACCAGCTTGGTACTTCCAGCTGCCAATCAAAAGGCTAGTGGAGCGAAGGGGGCCAAAAAAAGTGAGCGCCCCTACGCGAGCCCTATGGAAAACCTGACTATAGTATAGATAGGCTCAAGCTATTTTAGTTTGATTGCAGGGGCGCATTAGCGCTTTACTAATAACATAGAAAGGTTATGGAAGAAAACCTACTCCTAACAAGGACAAGGTGCTGAGTTCTTCGGGGCTACCTTACCTACTTTAGGGCTTATGTAATATATAAAGAAGAGCCCTCATTTGGCCATTTTGTTTAAGGGCTGCTCGCTGAATAGAAGGAAGTGAGATAGCGGAGGTGATTTCGGTAAACCGATGCATGAGCTGAGGCTCCCATGTCCCGCCGACCCTCCGAAAAAGTCAGGTCGTAAAACGGCTCATAGGAAGTCAGAAGCAAGCAGAGTCAAAAGCAAGTCAAACTCACATAAGCAGAAGAGAAGACACATTCATGAAAAGTGAGAAGCCGTGAGAGAATGACCAAGTATTCATAGATCTTACTTACGGGTAAGAGTAGGAACATCTATTAGTCCGTATCGTAAGTCTACTTGTTAAAAACAAAAAGCGAACATCCCCATTCCAAAACATTCACATAGGTCCTCAAGCAGGCATCGAAAAGAGTCTATTTACTTTTTTTTACAATATTCCGGAATGTATCATGGCCCTATCTATTCATCTTTTTCTTCAAAAAATGAAAAAGAGTTCCGCATCTCTCCGGGGCCCGGGGAACAAATAGGCGTGGGGAAGAGGGAGAGGTAGGGGGCTCGTAGCCCTCCTCTCCTCGTGCTGTTCCCGGACCACCCATCCCTTCCTTCCCCTTCGCCCGGCCCGGTGAGGTCCGATGAGATCAGATCTCTCGAACGAAGTGAAGTGATAGGAAGAGAAGACTGCTGGCAGGAGATCTCTATTCATTACACCTTCTTGTATAGTAAGGGGAAAACGTTTGTTCCAAACCTGCGCACCAGCTGAAGATGAAGAAAGGTGGAAGCTTACCTTATTATTAAGGGTAAAAAGGTTATGGAAGAAAACCTACTCCTAACAAGGTGCTAGATTAAAGTAGGACATTCTCCATCCGCCCGCCAGCAGCAGAGAGGGTTCGATTCCCGTTATACGCGATGTGACGAAAAAGACTGATTCAACTCAAAAATATAGCTTCGAGCCGTGCCTGCATTAAGATTTAAAACTTGTCGTCTACTTCCAGGAAATGTTCGGAACAGAGAAATTACAATAATACAACGCCACATTCTCCGAAAATTGAGAAACAGGAAAAGATTTATTAAGAAAAAGATTTATCCGAAAAAAAATCTTAACAGTTACATCCAATCACAAACTACACGAAAGTTGCCCCTTTTTCATGGAAATTTACCCATCACAAAGATGCACAGAGGAACAGAACGAACTTCATATATCCCTTTTCTACTAAATCCAGAAACAAGATTGGACGTTATTCCGGTTCGTCTCCATTTTTGTGAAACTATTCCTCAAGCAAGGCAGCCGATAAGTCATCGAAAAGTTTGTGTGAATAATTTGATAGTAAAAATCACCCATTTTAAAGTGTCCCCCGGTGATATAATATCTTTTCAAGAAAATGACGCGAGAACCCGCGGTGAAGAAATAAGGAGATTTTTCTATATCAAAATATCAGTTGATAAAATCATAGGCAAATTCCTGCCGGTAAGAATGTGGAGAAGAACCAAAAAAGAATGGTTCCGCCTACTCAAAACTAAGAAGGGATGCCGCCTACTACTAAAATCCCGGTTTTTGCAAGAGTTACGTTCTTCTATGCAAGAAGAAGACTTAGAAAGAACAAAGAAGTTTGGATCCGAAAAAGTATGCTTAGGCAGTTCCTTCGCTGAGCACAACAGAATGAAGAGAAATTTGTATCATTTCAAATCCCTATTCTTATCGAAGAAGAGAAGGAACGAGAAAAACCGATATCTTCCTACTCGAACAAGAAGTCCTATAGTTTACAACTCTTCTTTCTATAGTCATTTTATCTATTGCTCTGCATCCTCCCATCGGTTTACTATGAGAAGAAGAATCAATCGGATCGAACTACCTACTCATTATTTGGAGGTGAATCATAGAACACCAAAAGCTGTGGTATTTTATGGACCTAACATAAGTCACATCCCTCACGACATAAGATTGAAAGATCCAAACCTTCCTCTTCGGAGCGTAGACGAGCGAGCAGAGGGAAGCCCGTCATAGAGCAGTCGACTAGAAGTAGAAGACTGCTGGCCTGAGAGAAGGCGGCCTCCCTCGGGGAACATGGCCCAATTTCTCTTCTTTTTTTTTCGCTCTGTCCTATCATCTGTATTCCGATCTAAGTGTTATTGACCGGCTGTGGTTTTGGCTAGGCTAGTAGAGAGGGTCTGAAGTAGCGCAGTGAAAAAAGCAGGACTATTTTAATGCAGTGAACAGAAGGCCCCTTTCATGGAAGAAGTCAAAAAATACAACTCACCATGAAAGGGGGGGAGGGGAGTGGTGAGGCGGGCCTCTCCCACCAGATTACTTTCACTTTACAGACTGGAATGAATCCCAGGCACAGGAACTGGCTAAAAAAAGGGCTCTTATCGCATCTTATTGACTCAAGATTGGCTCGCTCTTTCCGCTCGCTGGTTTCACTGCGTAAACGCCCTATCCCTTTTCTCTTGGCCTCCCCCTGACCTAGCCAAGCTGATGCATTTGCTGAGTCTGAAACTCCAGCAGATCAACTCCTGGCAAATTGATAAAGAGGAACCTGGCTGGAAATGCCTCGAGCTCCGAATCAGAAGGAAAGGCATACTCTGACTTCCTCCTGCCATAAGCCCGAGACTGAGTTCCCTCAAGGTCAATCAATAACGACCGGTGGGATCCCTCACATTATGTATGGGCTACTTCTCTTCCTAGTTCCCTTACTAGTATATATAGTATGTTCAAAGTCTTTTGCAGCCGAAGTCGGCTCGAGGATCAATCCTTAACCCGTGAAGTCAAGGATTGAAAGAAATGCCGGTTCAACAAAGAAATTCAAGACCAGCACCGGAAACACTAACTATTTTAGTTATAGGAGATTCATCTTATCTCGACTCTTTTAGTTATAGGTAAAGTACATTGAAGCCTCGATAAGGAAAGCTAGCTCTGGAGCTAAGCTATTACAGAAAGAAAGTCCAGAATCTCAGAACATAAGTCAAAGCAGTTTGTAAAGAAAAAGAAAAGGTCGGTGCCATCTCTGCGCTTACTTCCGCTTCGAGAGACTTCTTCAAACTATTCTCTTTTTGGGCGACGCTTTCTGCTTACTCTTACTTAGAGTTACCCTTCTCCAGAAGCTTCTAGACAGTCTAACTATTGATTATAGATAGAAAAGGGTCAAGCAAATACTGGAACAGCGGGCGGGCAGCCCTCTCTTCAACCACTCCTGTGGTAGGAACATTTTTTTCGAACGACGCTTTTTCCCCTTTTTTAACATCACTGAGATAGGCTTTTCCCCGAACCATTGACCTTGTTCGGGAGAGAGAAGCGAATTGAAAACCGGCCTCAAATCCCTTCGCAATCGAAGGCTCGATGTAATTGAGAAGACGACGAAACCTTTTTTTCTTTCACATTTCTTTTTTTCTATTTTGAATCATCTTAGGTCTAATTCACTTTGGCTGGATTATTCGTAACTGCATATTTACAATACAGACGTGGTGATCAGTTGGACCTTTGATTAATTAACAAATCTTTTTTTTATTGACCTCCTCCTTTCTTAATCCACAGGAGATTTATATTACTGTTCAAGTTAGTGAAGTTATTTCAGTCTAATTCGACCTAACAAGAAAGGAATCACGCTCTGTAGGATTTGAACCCACGACATCGGGTTTTGGAGACCCACGTTCTACCGAACTGAACTAAGAGCGCTTTCTTATCACAAACAATAGATAAGACTGTAAAGAAAAGGATTCTTTTTGTAACCCAATACTACACCCTGCATGCATATACTATCATATATCATCTCATAAAAATGACAGATTATGTATGTCCAATTTGAATCGATCTCAATGGATCCCTCCTTACTGCCCAGAGGAGAAGAATAGGTAGGGATGACAGGATTGGAACCCGTGAAATTTTTAACCAAAAAAGGGCAGCTGTGGTCGAACTCTAATTCTGGAAAAAAGTCGGGGCCCCTTTTATCAAGTCTACCAGATAGAAGATGATAGAGGGCCAACTATCGTTGCGTTGCGCAAGACGGTGCCCCCTCAATCATCGTTCCTTCCTTCGTAGTCAAATCTGATAATACGCTTCGGCGATGTTACCTAAAAAAAAGCCTGCTAGGTGATCGAAATCGCTCAGGTCAGTGAGGACTCACTCACCTACTCTTTATCTATCTAATAGTTTCTTCTATCTATTGAAGTAAAAAAAGGCGAACCGACGCGCAGGGCTATAAGATAGAGCTCTTGTACTACTTGACTGGTAAGAAAGAGCTGGAGTCAGAATTGAAAGACTCTTGTATGTACGGTAACCCTCTCTTCCGCTACTGGTGGACTGTTGCGCAGAAAGGCCGACAGGGGTTTGGAGTCAAGTTGAGCTGAAAGCGAAATATTCGATTTTCTATTGGAGTAGATAAGATTAACACCTTACTCATTGTACTGAAAAAAGCTATTGCTAGTGCTGTTCTGTCTTTCTTCATTCAAGTCAGATAGTTGATCGAGACCGCCCAAAGGTGCTCTACGGGAGCCTGTCACCGGTTGCCTCAGATCTTTTCTTACTGTTGAAGAAAGCCAGGTGTCGTTGATGTCAAACTTCGAGAAGACGTGGGACCAACTGCAAATGAAAGCTCTGCGGAGCTTTGCGGGTCGGTAACCTGATCGACGTAAGATCCTTGATTACTGTTGAAGAAGGGTAAACTGAAGTTCCTTATCAAAAAGTTCCTCTTTGTAGGGGAGAAATCTTGCTTTATCATCCGTTAACGTTAACAGCAGTCAATCGTTCCTCTACTTGACAGTCTCTAGCGTTCGTTCCTTCAGTAGGAAAGAAGTATAGGAAAGCTAAGAAGGAGAGCTATTGGGAAGCTCTTCCTGTAATAGGATCGCCTTTCTTTGCAGAGTATGCAAGATAAGGAAAGGTAGTGCCGGGAAGGAGATACTAATGTTTCGACTAGGAGACTATAGAAAGGATATACATTCAATGTTCAGACTCTTCTCCGTACCCTCATCTCATAATATGGAAGTTCTAAGGAAAGCAAAGCCCTTCTTATTCTTCCTAACGGTAGATAAAGATCATCAGTTGCTTTCACATCAAAGGAGAGGAACGCAGTTTCTCGACTAGAGACTAAAGACTATAAACAGGATTAGTCATTAAAGCGGTCAGTTAAATAACTATTCCAAGCAAGCTCGCCCCTGAGGAAGCCACTTATTACCTTCTCTGTCTAGAAAGCCAGTTCCGGTATTACCATCTCAGCCTGCTAGCCAGATTAAGGGATAGCATCTACCTGTGATTTAGCCCTTGAAAACCGTCTTTAAGAAGCTCTTGTCTGAAAGAGTATAAGATATCCCGAGGGGCAGTTTGATTCCGCCCTTGATCCAATCCGGGTACCGGCTTCGCGAGAGCTGTATTGTATTAAGAATAACTTAGCTAGCGATCTCTTCCCTGAGGAGCACGACACAAAGCCTTTCCTTGAACCTGGCCCTCAGAAGTAATAGAGAGCATTCCCGGACCGGTTAGTTAATAGTGAGGGAAGTCTAGAATTCCTGATTCATCTCTAAAGCTGGAAGTTAGTTAGTGAGGGTTGTATGTACGGGATAGCTAGATCCGATCTTCTTTCTGTATTACCAGCTATTGAGGATACTGCTGATAGTGAGGATGTTGAGGAAGTTGAATAAGCAGCTATTTAGCAATCTGTTCCATAATCTGTATCAAGAAGTGTAGAATGAAGGTCTGACCTCCTCTCTGAGTCTTATCCCGAATCAGCAATACCTGCGCAACCCTGATGCTGGTTTTCAATGGGATTGCCTCTTTCTATTCACCCTACCTGTGATTGAGCTGAAGGTCTAAGATCTACCCTTCACCGTCTTTCCTTAGTCTTTAGTCGAGCTAGTCTAGTTCTAACCTCTCCTCCTTGGGTTCACATCCTTACTTCTTCCCTTTCAAAGCTAAACGACTCTGTAGCTAGGCTTAACGATGGAGAACATCCCCCGTGGCTAGAAAGATAGGCCTGGTATTGGTGCCTCGGGTTTTTGCCAAGTCTTCAAAACCTTTTTGTCGAGTAGCTTCACTCGTAAACTCCGTGCCATGTCTGCCAAACCTTAACTCCCGAAGTCAAGCATCAACTACTCTCCTAGCTTCAACTCCTTGAAAGACGGGTGATGCAAACAGCAGATAAGGCGAAAAGACTAGCAGCGTATTCTATTCTTGATCTGAGAAAGGCACGACCTCTCCTTTTGAGCGTATTATTGCTTTGTATTCTTCCTAATTCGCATCAAGAGCAAGTAGCAAGTTAGTTACTTTCCCCAGGAGTGAAATTGTCTGGCTCAGACTCGCGCGCTACAACGCCAGTGACAGGTTGGATAGCCTAACGTGCATGGGGTGGTGTCAAAGTGAGTTTTCTTGCTTTACGACAAGCCTCTGGACAAGGCTTCTCTTCTGACCGCCTTCCTGAATCCAATCCGAAGTGAAGAAGAAACGAGCGGATATTTGAATCCTTACCAACTTGATCTTGTTGCCCCTGGCAACAAGCATGTATGAACCATTTCACGAAGGATGTGTCCGGATAACCCAAAGTCTCGATAGTTAGCTCTCGGTCTTCCGGTCAAAAAACAACGCCGATGAAGACGTGTAGGGGCACTATTACGCGGTGGAGATTGTAACTTTCCATGAATTTCCCATTTCTCATTCAAGGACGTAACTTTGCTTATTTCTTTCTTTGAGGATCGACGAATCAAATGATATTTCTGTTCCAATTTTTGCCTCTTCTTTTCCCTCTGAATCAAACTTTTACTTGCCATAAAGGTTCAGTTCCTATTAACATCAATGATACAAGTCGGATCCTAGATGTAAAAATAAAAAAAAGGGGACACCCTTCTACATCGAAAGAAATGAGATTATCGAGTATACAACACATTAAAAAATTAACCAAATTTTCCTGATGTAGAGGCAATCAAGAAAGCCGCATAAGTGAATATATAACCTACGGAGAAGTGGGCTAATCCAACCAATCTTGCTTGCACAATGGAAAGAGCTACAGGCTTATCTCGCCATCGAATCAAATTGGCCAAA